CGACGAGCTAGGACAAGAGTCGAGGCTGTCAATGCAATTTCATAACTAGTTGGTGCGTTCAAATAATCAAAAGAGGTTCTGTTTCTAAACCCTATTTTGATTGGATTCACTCGACATAATCCAATCAAGCAGAATCCAATTTAGATACAACGCAATTCAAAAATGAAATAAATAAAAAATCTATAAAAATAAGGGTGGGACAAAAAACTTATTAGATACCGTTGACTCCGGTATCTAATAAGTTCTACCTACTATTGGATTTGAACCAATGACTCCCGCCGTATGAAAGCGATACTCTAACCACTGAGTTAAGTAGGTCACTTATTATCCTAAAGAGAACCAAATGGAACCCATCCTATCGATGGATTATAAATATCATATTCCTTATAAGCAACAATAATCGAACCAATACCACTCAAAAATTTCGGATGTTGGATCATAGAATATTGATCTTGACAACAAATTATATACATGATAAAATATGCATCACAAGCACTAAGGGCTATAGCTCAGTTGGTAGAGCACCTCGTTTACACGCGCGCCAATGTTTTTCAGGGGAATCCACCATACAATCCAAAAAATGGATCTTATTGAGAAATCGATGTCTTACTCCATAATAACTTTAAGAGAAAAGAGAACAATAGCCTGACGAGAGGTTCGGTCCTATTTGAGTGCCCTTTGTAGGTACCAAACAGGCTCCGCCTTGAGATATTGATAAGGTGAATAGCAGTATATTCAATGCTAGGCATAATGAGTATAAGGCCCTCAAAAAATCTCTTTTCGTCCTATGAACTTGAAGGTGTATGAAGTTTCATATTGGATTTTTTAAGCCGAACGATAGAGACTTCATTTAACTTAAAATTCTAGGCCAAAGGCAGACCTACGTCAAAATAACTTCACCTTTGAAACACTTTGGTAGTGCTCTGAATTAGAATCCCAAATAATGAATCAGAGCACATGGAGCCATCTCCTTATCTTATTTTTCTGTCAAGAAAAAATATGGCAGATTGGCTGATATTTCTATCAGTTAATGAAAGAGCCCAATGCAAAAAAAAATGCATGTTGGGTCTTTGAAACAGTTCAGATCATTTTGATAATAATAAGTTTGATCTGTTTTACCGAGAAGGTCTACGGTTCGAGTCCGTATAGCCCTAGAGCTCTATAAAAAAAATGAATAAAATTCCAAATTTTCATTTGAAATAAAAAATTGTATAATTTTGATTTCTTCATTCTTGTTTGTTGCTTATAACTGACCGGTTGGTTCATCGAAACAAAATTTGTCCTAGAAACTCACTCACGGGAATCATTTAAAGCAGAACAGAAAACCGAAAAAACATATCATATTTCAAGGAAAGGAATCGATCTTTTTCCAAACAAACCAACCCTTCGTCATTAATTGTCGAAGGGAAATTCCATATGCATTTTTCTGCCCACAATCAAGGGGTTAAGCTAGCGATACTCCTTTTCTTTGGTATACCTTACCAAGACCCGGCGAAGCACACCAAAACAAGGGGGGGTGGTCTTCTTTTTCTGTATTCAATCAAGAGAAAACCCCACCCCATCCAGATCTGATAAACGGAATATACCAACACTAAGATATTCGAAATCCCCAGATACCTACCCATTCTCTTACATTTGAATACTTGTTCTATTCTAAATTACTAAGAAAAAACTTTCGACTCTATTCCTAAAAAATCCAAATTCCGAACTCGCATTTTTATAAAGAAAATTCAAATAATCAAAAGAATATCAAAAGAATAATAAATTCAAAAATTTTAAACACAAAATAAGAATTCTATTTGCTTTCTTTAGGCTTTAGGAAGAATCCTAGGCAAAAACAAGAAAATTTGTCTAAGTATAACATCTAGAGTTATACTAACTAAAGCAATTAAAGAAAATTGAACTAAAAAAATTAAGTAGACTGGAAATAGGATCCCGATCAAGTCAGTCGATAAATCTTGAAATGAGATATGCCCTGCAATAATCAAAGGAAACTAGATGGTTTGGTCAAAATAAATATGGTTTGGTCAAAATAAATTGTTGTTTTGACTAACTAGTTATCAATGACTTTAGAACTTCAATTCGAATCAACCAATCCGATATACTTTCCACGTTCATAGGAGTGCGTCTATGTTTTTGCTTTACGAATATGATATTTTTTGGGCATTTCTAATAATATCAAGTTTTATTCCTATTTTGGCATTTTTAATTTCTGGGATTTTAGCCCCGATTAGGAAAGGGCCGGAGAAACTTTCTAGTTATGAATCGGGTATAGAACCAATGGGCAACGCTTGGTTACAATTTAGAATTCGTTATTATATGTTTGCTCTAGTTTTTGTTGTTTTTGATGTTGAAACGGTTTTTCTTTATCCATGGGCAATGAGTTTTGATGTATTGGGCGTATCTGTATTTATAGAAGCTTTAATTTTCGTGCTTATCTTAATTGTTGGTTTAGTTTATGCATGGCGGAAGGGAGCATTGGAATGGTCTTAGCTCCTGA